CCAGTATGAAAAGTTCTTAATGTTAATTGAGTGCCCGGTTCTCCAATAGATTGACCTGCAATAATACCTACAGCTTCTCCCAATTCGACCAGGTCGTCATGAGCCGGACTTCGGCCATAACATAATTGACAAATCCAAGATGTACTCCTACAAGTAAAGGGGGTTCGAATAGAGATTGGTTGTGCTCTAAAAGTTATGAATCTATTGACAAGTCCAACCCCAATATCTTGATTTCTAGTAGCAATGCATCGCGAACCTATATATATATCATCTGCTAATACACGGCCAATTAATGTTTGGATAAAAATCCTGTCCCCCATCATTCCATTTCGAGGACTTACAGAAATACCTCGAACGGTGCCACAATCTGTTCGACGTACAACAATGTGTTGCACTACTTCAACAAGTCTGCGCGTGAGATATCCTGCATCTGATGTTCGTATAGCGGTATCCACAACCCCTTTACGGGCTCCGTAGCAAGAAATAATATATTCTGTTAAAGAGAGTCCTTCGCGTAAATTGCTTTGAATGGGCAAATCAATCATTTGCCCTTGGGGATCCGACATTAATCCTCTCATACCTACTAATTGATGTACCTGAGATGCATTTCCTCTGGCTCCCGAAAAAGACATTATATGGACTGGATTAAAAGGATCGGTCATCCGAAAATTAGGATTCATTTCTTGTCGCAAATATTCACTTGTGGCATACCATATCTCGATCGATTGGCGTAATTTTTCTACCGCGTGTACATTCCCATAATGATGATGTTTTTCCAAAATAAAACTTTGTTGTTCAGCGTCTTGAACTAGCCATCTTTTAGAAGGTATTGTTAAAAGATCATCAATTCCTAATGAAATGGATGCGGCGGTAGCTTGTCGGAAACCCAGAGTCTTTACTTGATCCAGGATATGTGATGTATATCCTATTCCATAGTGATCAATAAATCGACTAATAAGTCGTTTCATGGCAGTTCCGTCTATCACTTTATTGTGAAAGACCTGAGTGGGCCGTTCTGCCATCAGTACCTCCATATTGCGTTGTGCTGAGTAGAATTTTTGACAATGGGTTTGAGTCAGTGATTGGAAAACTTCCTTTTCTAGATCTTGATTCACGTAGAAATTCCGCAATTCTAGTCCTAGTTAACCCGGCGAGATTCGAATTCCCCCTGGCAGCATAGAATTACAACAGCCCTGCCAAAACCCCTGTATGGCTTCTTCTATTTCTCGATAAAGAGAAATATGACCAAGAGTGGTTCGAATATATATATAAAGAATTTCTTTTTTTATACTTCTTACTATTAGATAGTGTCCATAAATCTCATAATAGGTCCCCAAAGATTCATAGTGAATTTCGATAGGAACTTCTCTTGCAGCAATAACACGTTGATCTAGTCGCCATCGCAACCACAAAGGACTACCTAAATTGATTCGTTTTTGCCGATAAGCTCCAATTGCATCATAGGCATTACAAAAAAAGGGTTCTTTTTTTTTTGTATACTTATAGTTATTATCTTCATTTTGATAGTTTCTACTATTACATGGATTATACCTATTTACACAAATACCCCGACGATTTCCACTCGTTAAGACATAGAGTCCACTAAGCATATCTTGAGTTGGTGCAGAAATGGGATCTCCAATAGTTGGAGACAAAAGATTCATATGAGAAAACATAAGTAAACGTGCCTCTGCTTGAGCCTCTAAAGATAAAGGCACATGAACAGCCATTTGATCCCCGTCAAAGTCCGCATTGAAGCCCTTACAAACTAATGGATGTAAACAAATAGCACGCCCTTCCACTAAAATGGGGAGGAATGCCTGGATGCCTAATCTATGCAGAGTAGGCGCTCTATTCAGTAATACAGGATGGTCATCCAGAATTTCCTGAAGTATTTCCCATACAATAGGTTTTTTTTTCCGAATTTGACTCTTAGCAACTCCTATGTTCGAAGCAAGATGTTTTCTAATTAGGTCACGAATTACAAATGCCTGGAAAAGTTCTATTGCAATTTCGCGAGGCAATCCACAACGATGTAATGAAAGTGAAGGGCCTACGACAATCACTGACCGCCCTGAATAATCGACCCGTTTACCAAGCAGAGTCTCGCGAACTCTTCCTTCTTTGCCTTCAATTACATCTGAAAGCGACTTGTAAATTCTATTATGATCATCCCTCATTGGCTGTCCGCAGATTCCATTATCAAGAAGTGCATCCACGGCTTCTTGTAGCAATTTTTCCTGAGATATTATTAATTCTTCTGGCGTAGCTATACTTGTTGTTAATAGATCTGTAAGAGTATTATTCCGATAGATAATTCTTCTATAGATTTCATTAATATCCGAGGTCACTAGTTTATCCTCATCTATATGATAGATTGGTCTCAACTCAGGAGGAAGAACTGGTAATAGACACAAAACCATCCATTTTGGTTCTATATTTGTTCGAATAAAATGCTTAGCCAATTCCATGCGTCTAAGCAAAAAATCTTTTCTTCTTC